ATTATTTTATAAAATTTTTCACTGAAAGGATATACGCAGATATCCTTCTATCTATTATTAATATTCCCAGAATTAATATACAACTTTTTGTTGAATCAACAAAAAAAATGATTGATAAATCCATTTACAATAATAAAAAAAATAAAAAAAGAATTAATAAAACAAATCAAAATAAAATTCATTTTATTTCGACTATAAAAAAGTCACTTTATAATATTAGTAATAAGAATTCACAGAATTTTTTTGACTTATCCTCCTTGTCACAAGCATATGTATTTTACAAAATATCACAAACACAAGTTCTTAACTTGTATAAGTTAAGATCTATTCTTCAATATCACGGAACGTCTTTTTTTCTTAAGACTTCAATAAAAGATTATTTTGGAAAACAAGGAATAATTCATTATGAATTAAGACATAAGAAACTTCGGAATTCTGGAATAAATCAATGGAAAAACTGGTTAAGAGGTCATTATCAATACCATTTATCTCAGATTAGATGGTCTAGATTAATAGCAGCAAAATGGAAAAATAGAATCAATAAATGTCGTACAATTCAAAATCAAGATTTAAACAAAGAGAATTCATATGAAAAAGACCTATTAATTCATTACAAAAAACAAAACGATTACGAAGTATATTCATTACCAAATCAAAATGAGAATTTTCAAAAATACTATAGATATAATCTTTTATCTTATAGATCTATTAATTATGAAAATAAGAGGGACCCATATATTTATGGATCACCATTCCAAGTAAATAAGAATCGAGAGAGTTTTTATAATTACAACACACATAAACATAAGGGCAAATTTTTTGATATACTAGGGGATATCCCTATCAAAAATTATTTAGGAAAAAGTGATATTATGTATATGGAAAAAAATCCGGATCGAAAATATTTTGATTGGAAAATTCTCCATTTTTGTCTTAAAAAGAAAATCGATATTGAGGCCTGGATCAAGATCGATACCAACAAGAATAAAAATACTAAAACCGGGACTAATAATTATCAAATAATTGATAAAATTGATAAAAAAGATCTTTTTTATCTTACGATTCCTCAGGATCAAGAAATCAATTCACCCAATCAAAAAAAAATATTTTTTGATTGGATGGGAATGAATGAAGAAATACTAAGTCGTCCTATATCGAATCTGAAACTTTGGTTCTTCCCAGAATTTGTACTACTTTATAATGCATATAAAATTAAACCGTGGTTTATACCAAGCAAATTACTTTTTTTTAATATAAATGAAAATGGTAGTGAAAATAAAAACATCAATAGAAAGCAAAAGGGGGTTATACCCTCGAATGAAAAAAAAAAAATGGAATTAAAGAATAAAAATAAAAAAGAAAAAGAATTTGCAGGCCAAAGAGATCTTAGATCAAATGCACAAAACCAAGTAAATCTTGTATCTGTTCCCTCAACCGAACAAAAAGATATTGAAGAAGATTATTCAGAATCAAACATGAAAAACCGTAAAAAGAAAAAACAATACAAGAGCAATACCGAAGCAGAACTAGATTTCTTCCTGAAAAAGTATTTACTTTTTCAATTGAGATGGGATAATGCTTTGAATCAAAGAATGATCAATAATATCAAAGTATATTGTCTCCTGCTTAGACTGAGAAATCCAAGAAAAATTACTATATCCTCTATTCAAAGGAGAGAAATTAATCTGGATATAATGCTGATTCAGAAGAATTTAACTCTTACAGAATTGATGAAAAGGGGGATATTAATTATCGAACCCCTTCGTCTGTCTGTAAAAAATGATGGACAGTTTATTATGTATCAAACCATAGGTATTTCATTAGTTCATACGAGTAGGCATCAAACTAATCAAAGATACCGAGAACAAAGATATGTTGATAAGAAGGATAAGGATTTTGATGAATCCATTTCAAGGCATCATCAAAGGATAACCGGAAATAGAAAAAAAAATCATTATGATTTGCTTGTTCCTGAAAATATTTTATCGTCTAGATGTCGTAGAGAATTGAGAATTCTAATTTGTTTCAATTCAAAGACTAAGCATGATGTGAATAGAAATCCAATATTTTGCAATGGGAACAAGGTCAAAAATTGGAGTCGATTTTTTGATGAAAATAAAGATCTTGATAGAGATAAATTAATTAAATTAAAATTTTTTCTTTGGCCCAATTATCGATTAGAAGATTTAGCTTGTATGAATCGCTATTGGTTTGATACCAATAATGGCAGTCGTTTCAGCATGTTAAGGATACATATGTACCCACGATTGAAAATTCGTTGATGATACATTTTTCCTATCTATCCTGTACCATATCTGCTATATGAAAATAAACAGATGCACACATGACTTGTCTTCCATCTCATTCTAATATATGATACTAATTCAATAACGTATCAATTATATCTAGAAACAAATCAACAAAATTTTCTTAATTTTAAGATTCAAATTATTCTCTTTTGAAAATGAAAAAATTTACTATTCTTTTGTATCCCTATCCG